TCTTTTTTTTTTTCAAATCCAAAAAAGCTTCTTACCTTATTTTATACAGGTACATAGGTCATCCCATCACGTCAGCATTGGATAAAAAGTGGGTGAAACACCCATTTTTCCAATAAATGGTTCAAATTAGTTTATCGACATGAGTGTTATATATCGAAAAAAAAAATTCCAATATAGTAAAAAACATCCTTGTATTAACCTAGTGGTAGAAAGAGTACCATGCTGCGCCGGATTTCAAACGGTTTCGCTTTAACCATGCTATTGGCCTACTTTATTGGTTCATAGAGAATCAAAATAGATTTACCAAAAACTCACGAAATGCTATGGTTCTTCCATATGATTTCTTAAGTTATTCAGAAGTAATTCGTGGGATTATGCACTTTTTTCTAGTTATAACAAAACGGTGCAACTGGTCGGATCCAGCCCCTTTTTTGAAAAAAAAAAACAACTCGCACACACTCCCTTTCCAAAAAAGATCAATACACCAAGCACTACACTTAGATTTATTGGATTTGTTGCTAAAATATCGGTATTAAACCCGAAACTCCCGGCGGATGACCAGTGACCCAAATAAACGACAGAATCGGTTACATTTTTCATATGATCTCCCTAGAATAAAAAAGACAAACGGAGTTCTTTTTGTATCACTTCGCCCCCCTGTATTTTATTTCTAAACCGCGTCAAAAATCTATTCTATGTAGAACTAGATTTTTTTTTCAATTTCGACTACGAATGATAATTAGATACTAGGACTTATGTTACTTGTGAAATAATTCGTATTTGTTGAAACATTTCAGTTCTATTGGACTAAGAAGGGGAAGGAAAAAACAAGGTGATATGCAAACACCCCCACCCAAAATCTGCCCCTCCCGGAAATTGGGCATTATCTTAACTAATAAGGAATTGTAGGAGTGAAATTTTGGACGGGAAGGACAGGGGAAGAAAAAATATGTATTTTAAATTTTAGATTGCTAGGATTAGATTAAACAAAGGGATTTGCAAATAAAAGTGCTAATGCTACAACTAGTCCATAAATTGTTAAAGCTTCCATGAAAGCTAGACTAAGCAATAAAGTACCTCTTATTTTTCCCTCCGCCTCGGGTTGTCTCGCAATACCTTCTACAGCTTGGCCCGCAGCAGTACCCTGACCAACTCCAGGTCCAATAGAAGCAAGTCCGACGGCTAATCCAGCAGCAATAACGGAAGCAGCAGAAATCAGTGGATTCATTATAAGTTCCTCGCACCAAAATAAAGAAATGGTTAATGATACAAGCAACCCATGAATTAGAACTAAATTATTCCATCACTTAAATTGATCCAGGCGAAGTAACTCAGAACTCTGATGTGAAGTTCCACAACTTTACTTCGTCCGTTGCTTTGTCCCGAATTGTTCTTTATATTCTTCCTTCTTTTTCTTGATTTCGTTTCTTATTCAATTCACAATCACAGACGAAACTTCTATTGAAGTCCCCGTCTAAATTTATAGCAATAAATCAAATTAGATCTATCCTTAGGTCATATATACCTAATCCATTATCACATATACAAGTCCGCCTTGGATAATGTAAACCTACTATTCTTATCTTAGAGTTAATCCGATTATAGAATAGAATCCATCTTCAAAAAAGTTCCAAGAGTTGACTTATAATCATTAGATTAGAGATACCTCGGCCAACACCCGCTCTCCTACCAACCCATATCAAAAACAAGTCAATGATGGCCCTCCATCGACTCTCCTATATAAGCCGCAGCTAAAGTTGCAAAAATCAGAGCTTGAATACCGCTTGTAAATAATCCAAGGAACATGACAGGTATAGGAACCACTGAAGGTACTAAAGAAACAAGAACAACAACTACTAATTCATCAGCTAATATATTCCCGAAAAGTCGAAAACTAAGTGATAAAGGTTTTGTGAAATCTTCTAAGATATTAATGGGTAAAAGAATTGGAGTTGGTTGAATGTATTTACCAAAATAACCCAATCCCTTTTTGCTAAGACCCGCATAAAAATATGCTAGTGACGTGAGTAAAGCTAAAGCAACAGTAGTATTTATATCATTCGTAGGTGCAGCTAACTCCCCTTCAGGTAACTGTATCAGTTTCCAAGGTAAAAGAGCCCCGGACCAATTTGAAACAAAAATAAACAGAAACAGAGTTCCAATAAAGGGAACCCAAGGACCGTATTCTTCTCCAATCTGAGTTTTACTCACGTCTCGAATGAATTCAAGAATATATTCGAAAAAATTCTGACTGCTAGTCGGAATAGTTTGTGGATTTCGAATAGCGATAGCAGTTGAACCTAATAAGATAACAATTACAATCCAAGAAGTGATAAGTACCTGGGCATGCACTTGGAACCCCCCGATTTGCCAATACAAATGTTGGCCTACTTCCACACCAGATATAGCATAGAATATGTTGATAGAACATGATAGAACGTTCATATTGCCCTCTGACAGAAATAGAACTTGAAAAGGAATTATTTTGATTCAATCATCG